GCTAACGTAGCTTAATTAAAGCATAACACTGAAGATGTTAAGATGGGCCCTAGAAAGCCCCGGGAGCACAAAGGCTTGGTCCTGACTTTACTGTCGACTTTAACTAAACTTACACATGCAAGTATCCGCCCCCCTGTGAGAATGCCCACAACTCCCTGCCTGGGAACTAGGAGCCGGTATCAGGCACAAGCCCAGCTAGCCCACGACGCCTTGCTTAGCCACACCCTCAAGGGACCTCAGCAGTGATAAATATTAAGCCATAAGTGAAAACTTGACTTAGTTAAGGTTAAGAGGGCCGGTAAAACTCGTGCCAGCCACCGCGGTTATACGAGAGGCCCAAGTTGACAAACAACGGCGTAAAGAGTGGTTAGGGGATTTAATAAACTAGAGCCGAACGCTTTCAAAGCTGTTATACGCACCCGAAAGTATGAAACCCAATTACGAAAGTAGCTCTACCTATCCTGAACCCACGAAAGCTAAGGAACAAACTGGGATTAGATACCCCACTATGCTTAGCCCTAAACATCGATTGCACCATACACTCCATATCCGCCCGGGAATTATGAACGTCAGTTTAAAACCCAAAGGACTTGGCGGTGCTTAACATCCACCTAGAGGAGCCTGTTCTAGAACCGATAACCCCCGTTAAACCTCACCCTCTCTTGTTTTATCCGCCTATATACCACCGTCGTCAGCTTACCCTGTGAAGGATTTACAGTAAGCAAAATTGGCACAGCCCAAAACGTCAGGTCGAGGTGTAGTGAATGAGGGGGGAAGAAATGGGCTACATTTGCTAACCATAGCAAACACGAATGTTGCATTGAAACATGCAGCTGAAGGAGGATTTAGCAGTAAGCAGGAAGTAGAGCGTCCCGCTGAAACTGGCCCTAAAGCGCGCACACACCGCCCGTCACCCTCCCCAAGCCCCCTGAACTAATCTAATTAAAAGCCAACAACCCGCGAAGGGGAGGAAAGTCGTAACATGGTAAGTGTACCGGAAGGTGTACTTGGAAAAATCAGAGTGTAGCTAAGATAGATACAGCATCTCACTTACACCGAGAAGACGTCCGTGCAACTCGGATCGCCCTGACGCCTATTAGCTAGCCCCACCCCTTAATACAACAAACCCCCATTCATAACCCCTAAAGCACGAAACACCCACGTAGCTAAACCATTCTCCCCCCTAAGTCCAGGCGATAAAAAAGGAAATTTGGAGCAATAGAAAAAGTACCGCAAGGGAAAGCTGAAAGAGAGATGAAAAAGCCCAGTAAAGCTTAAAGAAGCAGAGCTTAAAGCTCGTACCTTTTGCATCATGATTTAGCTAGCACTTTCAAGCGAAGAGAACCTGAAGTTTGTAACCCCGAAACTGAGTGAGCTACTCCAAGACAGCCTATTTATAGGGCGAACCCGTCTCTGTGGCAAAAGAGTGGGAAGAGCTTTGAGTAGAGGTGACAAACCTACCGAACCCAGTTATAGCTGGTTGCCTGTGAACTGAATAGAAGTTCAGCACCCTGGATTCTCCACTCATGCACTTTATTTAACCCTTCAGATGCAATCAGAAACCAGGGATGTTAGTCAAAGGGGGTACAGCCCCTTTGAAACAAGACACAACTTTCCCAGCAGGATAAAGATCATATTCAAATAAGGACAGATGTTTTAGTGGGCCTAAAAGCAGCCACCTTAACAGAAAGCGTTAAAGCTCAGACATGAAGCCCTCCCGTTATACCGATAACCTTATCTTAATCCCCCACATTTAACAGGCCCTCCTATGCATCACATAGGAACGACTATGCTAATATGAGTAATAAGAAAGTATAACCACTTTCTCCTTGCACATGTGTAAATCGGAACGGACCCCCCACCGAATCTTAACGGCCCCAATCAAAGAGGGTATTGGAAACCACCACAAGTTTAGGCCAGAAAAACATCCAATGTAAACCCGTTAACCCCACACTGGTGTGCCCAAAAGGAAAGACCAAAAGGGGGAGAAGGAACTCGGCAAACATACCCCAAGCCTCGCCTGTTTACCAAAAACATCGCCTCTTGCATAACCACAGTATAAGAGGTCCCGCCTGCCCAGTGACAACTTAGTTCAACGGCCGCGGTATTTTGACCGTGCAAAGGTAGCGTAATCACTTGTCTTTTAAATGAAGACCTGTATGAATGGCATAACGAGGGCTTAACTGTCTCCTTCCCCCGGTCAATGAAATTGATCTCCCCGTGCAGAAGCGGGGATAAAACCATAAGACGAGAAGACCCTATGGAGCTTTAGACACACAGGTGGACCATGTCAAATACCCCCAGCTAAGGGCCTGAACTAAATGGAACCTGCCTTGATGTCTTCGGTTGGGGCGACCATGGGGAATACAAAACCCCCACGTGGAAAGGGAGCACACCCCTAAGTTACTTCTTCTCCCGCAAGCCAGAGCAACAGCTCTAACAAGCAGAAATTCTGACCAAACTGATCCGGTAAAACCGATCAACGAACCAAGTTACCCTAGGGATAACAGCGCAATCCCCTTTTAGAGCCCATATCGACAAGGGGGTTTACGACCTCGATGTTGGATCAGGACATCCTAATGGTGCAGCCGCTATTAAGGGTTCGTTTGTTCAACGATTAAAGTCCTACGTGATCTGAGTTCAGACCGGAGTAATCCAGGTCAGTTTCTATCTATGACATGATCTTTTCTAGTACGAAAGGACCGAAAAGAAGGGGCCCATGCTAAAAGTACGCCTCACCCCCACCTAATGAAAAAATCTAAACTAGGCAAAAGGGCATAACCATTTTGCTGGAGATAACAGCAAGTTGGGGTGGCAGAGCCCGGCTAATGCAAAAGACCTAAGCCCTTTCCACAGAGGTTCAAGTCCTCTCCTTAACTATGATTTCAACCCTCATTACGCATATTATTAATCCACTAGCCTTTATTGTCCCGGTTTTACTAGCCGTGGCATTCCTAACCCTCCTTGAACGAAAAGTGCTAGGCTACATACAACTACGAAAAGGGCCAAACATCGTTGGGCCTTACGGCCTCCTTCAACCTATTGCTGATGGCGTGAAATTATTCATTAAAGAACCCGTTCGCCCTTCAACCGCCTCACCCATCCTGTTCTTGATAGCCCCCATGCTCGCACTTACCCTTGCACTGACACTTTGAGCCCCCATGCCCTTCCCCTACCCTGTAATTGACCTCAACCTGGGCATTTTGTTTATTCTGGCACTATCTAGCCTTGCAGTTTATTCCATCCTCGGGTCGGGGTGAGCATCTAATTCAAAGTATGCTCTAGTTGGAGCCCTGCGCGCTGTCGCCCAAACAATTTCTTATGAAGTAAGCCTCGGACTCATCTTACTCAACATCATTATTTTTACTGGGGGCTTCACACTTCAAACCTTCAACACAGCCCAGGAGGCCATCTGACTAGTAGTGCCAGCCTGACCCCTAGCCGCCATATGATACATCTCAACGCTTGCCGAAACAAACCGTGCACCCTTCGACCTGACAGAAGGGGAGTCTGAACTTGTCTCAGGCTTCAACGTAGAGTATGCAGGAGGACCCTTTGCCCTATTCTTTTTAGCCGAATACTCAAACATCCTATTGATAAACGCCCTCTCCGCAACACTATTCTTGGGCGCCTCCCACATCCCGTCCATCCCTGAATTAACCAGCATAAATATTATAACTAAAGCAGCTCTTCTCTCGGTCGTTTTCCTCTGAGTCCGGGCTTCGTACCCACGATTCCGTTACGACCAACTTATGCACCTTATTTGAAAAAACTTTCTTCCGCTGACATTAGCCCTAGTTATTTGACACTTGGCGCTCCCTATTGCATTCGCTGGTCTCCCACCACAGCTGTAAGCGCAGGAGCTGTGCCTGAATTTAAAGGGCCACTTTGATAGAGTGAATCATGGGGGTTAAAGTCCCCCCAACTCCTTAGAAAGAAGGGGATCGAACCCAACCTGAAGAGATCAAAACTCTTCGTGCTTCCTCTACACCACTTCCTAGTAAAGTCAGCTAAACAAGCTCTTGGGCCCATACCCCAACCATGTAGGTTAAAACCCTGCCTTTGCTAATGAACCCCTACATCTTGACCACCCTTCTATTTGGTTTGGGCCTAGGTACAACACTCACATTTGCAAGCTCGCACTGACTTCTCGCTTGAATAGGCCTTGAGATTAACACACTAGCCATTATTCCACTGATAGCCCAACACCACCACCCCCGAGCGGTAGAAGCTACCACTAAATACTTTCTGGCACAAGCCACAGCAGCCGCCACACTCCTGTTTGCAAGCACTACCAACGCCTGACTCACGGGTCAGTGGGACATCCAACAAATAACACACCCGCTCCCCACAACAATGATTGTCATTGCCCTGGCACTAAAGATTGGACTAGCGCCCATACACTCTTGGCTTCCAGAAGTTCTTCAAGGCCTAGACCTCACCACCGGACTTATTCTATCCACCTGACAAAAGCTTGCACCTTTTGCTCTCTTGCTACAAATTCAAACAACCAATCCTACCCCCTTAATTATTGTTGGCCTACTCTCTGCCCTTGTTGGGGGATGAGGTGGCCTCAACCAAACTCAACTACGTAAAATCCTTGCCTACTCCTCAATTGCACACCTTGGCTGGATAATACTTATTCTTCAGTTCTCCCCACTCCTTAGTCTCCTTGCACTTCTCACCTACTTTACTATGACCTTTTCAGCATTTCTTATCTTCAAAGTAAACAAGGCCACTACTGTTAATGCACTCGCAATCTCCTGAGCAAAAACACCCGCCCTCACAGCCCTGGCGCCTCTTGTTTTACTCTCCCTCGGCGGCCTTCCCCCACTCACCGGCTTTATGCCAAAGTGATTTATCTTGCAAGAGCTAACTAAACAGGATCTCCCGGCACTTGCCACCCTCGCCGCACTAACTGCCCTCTTAAGCCTTTACTTCTACCTACGTCTTTCATATGCAATAACCCTAACCATGTTCCCTAACAACCTCGTTGGTGTCACCCCCTGACGATTCTACACCCCTCAATTCACCCTCCCCCTCGCCGTCTCAACTGCGGCAACCACCCTTCTTCTGCCCCTAGCCCCTGCTGCCGTGGCACTCCTCATCACCTAGGGACTTAGGCTAGCAATTAGACCAACGGCCTTCAAAGCCGTCAGCGTGAGTGAAAATCTCTCAGTCCCTGTTAAGACTTGCGGGGTATTATCCCACATCTTCTGCATGCAAAGCAAACACTTTAATTAAGCTAAAGCCTTTCTAGATAGGAAGGCCTTGATCCTACAAGATCTTAGTTAACAGCTAAGCGCCCAATCCAGCGAGCATCTATCTACTTTTCCCGCCTAGTTTAGTAACTAAAAGGCGGGAAAAGCCCCGGCAGACGATTAGTCTGCTTCTTTAGATTTGCAATCTAACATGTAACACCCCAGGGCTTGATAAGAAGAGGGCTTGCACCTCTGTCTATGGGTCTACAATCCACCGCTTAACTCAGCCATCCTACCTGTGGCAATCACACGTTGATTTTTCTCGACCAATCACAAAGACATCGGCACCCTCTATCTCGTATTTGGTGCCTGAGCCGGAATAGTGGGGACAGGCCTAAGTCTACTCATTCGGGCAGAACTTAGCCAACCCGGGGCTCTCCTGGGGGACGACCAAATTTATAACGTAATCGTCACCGCACACGCCTTTGTAATAATCTTCTTTATAGTAATGCCAATTATGATCGGAGGGTTCGGAAACTGACTTATCCCATTAATAATCGGGGCCCCCGATATGGCCTTCCCTCGAATGAATAACATGAGCTTCTGACTTCTACCCCCATCCTTTCTTCTTCTTCTAGCGTCTTCAGGCGTTGAAGCGGGGGCAGGAACAGGGTGAACCGTCTATCCCCCGTTAGCTGGAAATCTAGCACACGCCGGAGCATCCGTAGACCTCACAATCTTCTCTCTTCACCTTGCCGGGATTTCATCAATCCTGGGGGCAATTAACTTTATTACTACCATCATCAATATGAAACCGACAGCAGTCACTATGTACCAGATCCCACTATTTGTCTGAGCCGTACTAATCACTGCCGTTCTTCTCCTTCTTTCTCTGCCCGTCCTAGCCGCTGGCATTACAATGCTACTCACAGACCGCAACCTAAACACAACCTTCTTTGACCCTGCCGGAGGGGGTGATCCCATCCTCTACCAACACCTGTTCTGATTTTTTGGACACCCAGAGGTATACATTTTAATTCTCCCGGGCTTCGGAATGATTTCCCACATTGTTGCTTACTATGCAGGTAAAAAAGAACCCTTTGGTTATATAGGAATAGTTTGAGCGATGATGGCCATTGGACTCCTGGGCTTCATCGTATGGGCCCATCACATGTTTACGGTTGGAATAGACGTAGACACACGAGCCTACTTTACATCGGCCACAATAATTATTGCCATCCCAACTGGCGTAAAAGTCTTTAGCTGACTCGCAACCCTCCATGGAGGGAGCATCAAATGAGAAACCCCCCTTCTATGAGCTCTCGGCTTTATTTTCCTATTTACAGTTGGAGGTCTAACTGGTATTGTCTTAGCTAACTCCTCTCTTGATATTGTTCTCCATGACACATACTACGTAGTAGCCCACTTCCACTATGTCTTATCTATGGGTGCTGTCTTCGCAATTGTTGCTGCCTTCGTTCACTGATTCCCGCTATTTACAGGCTACACCCTCCACTCCACATGAACGAAAGTCCATTTTGGCCTAATATTTGTAGGAGTCAATCTTACATTCTTCCCCCAACATTTCCTAGGTCTGGCAGGAATACCTCGACGGTATTCAGACTACCCAGACGCATACACCCTTTGAAATACTGTTTCATCAATCGGATCGCTTATGTCTCTCGTTGCTGTGATTTTATTTTTATTTATTATTTGAGAGGCATTTACAGCCAAACGAGAAGTCGGGGCAGTAGAACTAACTTCAACTAATATTGAATGACTTTACGGCTGCCCTCCACCCTACCACACATTTGAGGAGCCCGCATTCGTTCAGGTTCGCATGAATTCGAACGGCTAACGAGAAAGGGAGGAGTTGAACCCCCATCAATTGGTTTCAAGCCAACCACATAACCGCTCTGTCACTTTCTTCACAACACACCAATAAGATACTAGTAAAACGTTATAACACTGCCTTGTCAAGGCAGAATTGTGGGTTCAATCCCCGCGTATCTTAAACGCAATGGCACATCCATCACAACTGGGATTTCAGGACGCAGCTTCCCCCCTAATAGAAGAACTACTTCACTTCCATGATCACGCCTTAATAATTGTTATTCTCATCAGCACAATAGTACTGTATGTTATTGTGGCAATGGTCACGGCCCAACTAACCGATAAGCTTGTGTTAGACTCTCAAGAAATTGAAGTTATCTGAACAGTTCTCCCAGCTATTATTCTTATTCTCATCGCCCTCCCATCACTTCGAATTTTATACTTAATAGACGAAATTAATGACCCCCATCTGACAATTAAAGCCTTAGGACACCAGTGATACTGAAGCTATGAATACACAGACTACCAAGATCTCGGCTTTGACTCCTACATGGTCCCAACTCAAGACCTAACCCCCGGACAATTCCGACTACTAGAGGCAGACCACCGAATGGTAATTCCTGTGGAATCACCAATTCGAGTTCTTATTTCAGCTGAGGATGTCTTGCACTCCTGAGCAGTCCCTTCCCTGGGCGTAAAAGTAGACGCCGTACCTGGACGACTAAACCAAGCAACCTTTATTGTTAGCCGCCCCGGCGTATTCTACGGCCAATGCTCCGAGATTTGTGGGGCAAACCACAGCTTTATGCCCGTCGTCGTAGAAGCAGTCCCACTTGACCACTTTGAGAACTGGTCTTCGCTAATAATTGAAGACGCCTCGCTAAGAAGCTAATAAGTACAAGCGTTAGCCTTTTAAGCTAAAGACTGGTGACTAACAACCACCCTTAGCGACATGCCCCAACTGGACCCCGCACCCTGATTTGCAATTTTGGTTTTCTCTTGAATAATCCTTTTAACTGTCATTCCCCCAAAAGTTTTAGCTCATACCTACCCCAATGAGCCAACCTCCCAAAGCACACAAAAACCTAAAACAGAACCCTGAAACTGACCATGATACTAAGCTTCTTTGACCAATTTATATCCCCCGTATTCCTCGGCATCCCACTAATTGCACTCGCAATTACCCTGCCCTGAACGCTCTTCCCAGCCCCCGTTTCCCGCTGACTAAACAACCGCTTAATCTCACTCCAAGGGTGATTTATTAGCGGTTTCACCTCACAACTTCTTCTTCCCCTAAACCCCGCCGGGCACAAATGAGCAATTCTATTTGCCTCACTAATACTTTATCTTATCTCTATCAACATGCTCGGACTCCTTCCGTACACCTTCACACCCACAACACAGCTCTCGCTTAACCTCGGCCTCGCAGTCCCGCTCTGACTAGCAACTGTTATTATTGGCATGCGTAATCAACCAACAGTTGCCCTGGGTCATCTTCTCCCAGAAGGAACTCCCACCCTCCTGATCCCGGTACTAATTATTATCGAAACAATTAGCCTGTTTATTCGACCTCTCGCTCTTGGTGTTCGACTTACAGCTAATCTCACAGCAGGCCACCTGCTAATTCAACTAATTGCAACAGCTGCCTTTGTCCTTCTCCCGCTTATACCTGTTGTCGCTATTTTAACAACAACAGTTCTCTTCCTCCTTACTCTTCTAGAAGTGGCCGTTGCTATAATTCAAGCCTACGTCTTTGTCCTACTCCTAAGTCTCTACCTACAAGAAAACGTTTAATGGCCCATCAAGCACACCCATACCACATAGTCGACCCTAGCCCATGACCCCTCACGGGGGCTATTGCTGCCCTATTGATAACATCTGGCCTTGCTATCTGATTCCACTTCCACTCCACAACCCTTATAACTATTGGAACAGTCCTTCTCATTCTAACAGTCTTCCAGTGATGGCGAGACGTCGTTCGAGAAGGCACATTTCAAGGGCACCACACCCCTCCTGTTCAGAAAGGACTCCGATACGGTATAATCTTATTTATTACTTCAGAAGTACTGTTCTTCTTAGGTTTCTTCTGGGCCTTCTATCACTCAAGCCTGGCACCCACCCCTGACCTGGGAGGCTTCTGACCACCAGCAGGCATCACCCCCTTAGACCCCTTTGAAGTCCCACTCCTAAACACAGCGGTTCTACTTGCCTCGGGTGTAACTGTTACATGGGCACATCACAGCATTATAGAGGGTAAACGAAAACAAGCTATTCAATCCCTTACCCTAACAATCTTACTCGGAGGTTACTTCACCTTCCTTCAGGGCCTTGAGTACCACGAAGCCCCCTTCACCATTGCAGACGGGGTTTACGGTGCTACATTCTTTGTCGCCACCGGTTTCCACGGGCTCCACGTCTTAGTTGGCTCCTCTTTCTTAGCCGTCTGTCTACTACGCCAAATCCTCCACCATTTTACATCAAATCACCACTTCGGATTTGAAGCAGCCGCATGATACTGACACTTCGTAGACGTCGTCTGACTTTTCCTCTATATCTCTATTTACTGATGAGGATCTTAATCTTCCTAGTATCAAATCTAGTATAAGTGACTTCCAATCACCTGGTCTTGGTTAAAATCCAAGGGAAGATAATGAGCCTTCTTCTAACCATCATTTCAATTACCGCCCTCCTCTCAACGGTACTTGCCATTGTCTCTTTTTGACTCCCCCAAATTACACCAGACCATGAAAAACTCTCACCATACGAGTGTGGCTTTGACCCCATGGGCTCCGCCCGATTGCCTTTTTCACTACGATTTTTTCTCATCGCAATCCTCTTTCTTCTCTTCGACCTAGAAATTGCACTTCTTCTCCCCCTCCCCTGAGGTGACCAATTAGCATCCCCTCTACTTACATTTGCTTGAACTACAGCTGTCCTATCGCTTTTAACCCTCGGCCTCATCTACGAGTGAATGCAGGGGGGCTTGGAATGAGCTGAATAGGTGGTTAGTCTAAGAAAAACATTTGATTTCGGCTCAAAAACTTGTGGTTTGAATCCGCAACCGCTTAATGACCCCCACACACTTTGCCTTCTCCTCAGCCTTTTTTCTAGGTTTAACAGGCCTGGCATTCCACCGGTTCCACCTCCTCTCTGCCCTATTGTGCCTTGAAGGGATAATACTATCCCTATTTGTTGCCCTCTCCCTATGGACCCTTCAACTAGACTCAACTAACTTTTCAGCATCCCCTATGCTTCTCCTTGCATTTTCAGCCTGTGAAGCAAGCGCTGGCCTCGCCCTTCTGGTCGCCACTGCCCGAACCCACGGGACCGACCGACTACAAAGCCTAAACCTCCTCCAATGCTAAAAATTCTAATCCCAACATTCATGCTAATTCCAACAGCCTGACTACTTAAACCTAGCTGACTGTGGCCCATAACCTTGCTGTATAGCTTTTGCATTTCCCTAATTAGCCTCTCGTGACTAAAAAATCTCTCGGAAACCGGCTGATCCTCACTCAATCTATTTATAGCCACCGACTCTCTATCAACCCCCCTCCTCGTTCTCACGTGCTGGCTTCTCCCGCTAATAATTTTGGCAAGCCAAAAGCACACAGCCTCAGAGCCTCTCGGTCGACAGCGCATATATATCACACTTCTCGCCTCACTCCAATTTTTCCTAATCTTAGCATTTAGCGCCACGGAGCTGATTATGTTCTACGTAATATTTGAAGCTACCCTCATTCCCACACTTATTATCATTACCCGCTGGGGAAACCAGACAGAGCGCCTAAATGCGGGAACCTACTTCCTCTTCTACACGCTGGCGGGCTCGCTTCCTCTTCTCGTTGCTTTACTTTTGCTCCAAAACACATCGGGCACCCTCTCTCTCTTAACACTCCACTACGGTGACCCGCTAGCTTTATCATCTTATGCGGATAAACTATGATGAGCAGGCTGTCTTCTGGCCTTCCTAGTTAAAATGCCACTCTATGGTGTACACCTTTGACTCCCCAAAGCACACGTTGAGGCCCCAATTGCAGGTTCAATAATCCTTGCGGCGGTCTTACTTAAACTGGGGGGTTACGGCATAATCCGCATAATAGCAATGCTAGAGCCCCTAACCAAAGAACTAAGCTACCCCTTCATTGTCTTTGCACTCTGGGGCGTAATCATAACTGGCTCAATTTGTCTACGCCAAACCGACCTTAAGTCCCTAATTGCCTACTCATCCGTTAGCCACATGGGCCTAGTAGCCGGGGGCATTCTTATTCAATCACCATGAGGTCTCACCGGAGCACTTACACTTATGATTGCACACGGTCTTACATCCTCAGCCCTATTCTGCCTCGCAAACACAAACTATGAACGAACTCACAGCCGAACGATGGTCCTAGCGCGAGGACTTCAAGTGGCCCTGCCTCTAATGGCTACTTGATGGTTTGTTTCTAGTCTAGCCAACCTGGCCTTGCCACCACTGCCCAACCTCATGGGGGAACTCATAATCATTACTTCTCTCTTTAACTGATCCTGATGAACCCTAGCATTAACGGGGTCCGGAACTCTTATTACAGCCGGTTACAGCCTCTATATATTCTTAATGACTCAACGAGGCCCACTCCCAACACATGTAATTGCACTTGAACCATCACACACCCGAGAACATCTTCTTATTGCACTTCACCTTATTCCTCTTGTTCTTCTCGTGCTTAAGCCCGAACTGATCTGAGGTTGAACTGCCTGTAGGTATAGTTTTAACAAAAACATTAGATTGTGATTCTAGAAATAAGGGTTAAAGTCCCTTTTCCCACCGAGAGAGGCTCGCAGCAATGGGAACTGCTAATTCCCATGACCTTGGTTGGACCCCCAGGCTCACTCGAGACGCTCCTAAAGGATAACAGCTCATCCGTTGGTCTTAGGAACCAAAAACTCTTGGTGCAAATCCAAGTAGCAGCTATGCACCCCACCTCCCTAATGATCTCATCAAGCTTGGTTACAATCTTTGCATTACTAGCCTACCCGCTGGCCACCACAATTCGGCCTAAGCCCCGGGGCCCTCAATGAGCAACATCTCATGTCAAAACAGCTGTAAAGATAGCCTTCTTTGTAAGCCTCTTGCCCCTCGCCCTGTTCCTTAATGAAGGCGCTGAAACAATTGTTACTAATTGAACCTGAATAAACACTAACACTTTCGACATCAATATTAGTCTAAAATTTGACTTTTACTCCATTATTTTCACACCCATCGCCCTCTACGTCACTTGGTCTATTCTAGAATTTGCATCATGGTACATGCACGCCGACCCGCACGTGAACCGCTTTTTTAAGTACCTTCTAACATTTTTAATTGCCATAATTATTCTAGTAACCGCAAACAACATGTTCCAACTCTTTATCGGCTGAGAGGGGGTAGGCATCATGTCGTTCCTTCTCATCGGATGGTGGTACGGACGGGCGGACGCCAACACTGCAGCACTCCAAGCAGTACTGTACAACCGAGTTGGAGACATTGGCCTTATCTTCGCCATGGCCTGAATAGCAACGAACCTAAACTCCTGAGAAATACAACAAATTTTTGCAACCTCTAAAGACATGGACTTAACCTACCCCCTCCTGGGACTTATCGTCGCAGCAACTGGTAAGTCAGCTCAATTTGGTCTCCACCCTTGGCTACCTTCAGCCATGGAGGGTCCTACACCGGTATCTGCCCTACTACATTCTAGCACTATGGTCGTTGCCGGCATTTTCCTGCTAGTACGAATGAGCCCTCTTCTGGAAAATAACCCGACCGCCCTTACAACCTGCCTCTGCCTCGGAGCCCTCACGACATTATTTACTGCAACATGTGCCCTCACGCAAAATGATATTAAAAAAATCGTTGCATTCTCAACATCTAGCCAGCTAGGACTTATAATGGTAACCATCGGACTAAACCAACCTCAACTAGCGTTTCTTCACATCTGTACACACGCCTTCTTTAAAGCTATGCTATTTCTTTGCTCGGGGTCTATTATTCACAGCCTAAACGACGAGCAAGACATTCGGAAAATGGGGGGCATACACCACCTCGCACCTTTTACATCATCTTGCTTAACAATCGGCAGTCTTGCACTCACAGGAACCCCGTTCCTTGCTGGCTTCTTCTCTAAAGATGCCATCATCGAAGCATTGAACACATCCCACCTAAACGCCTGAGCCCTAACCCTTACCCTCTTAGCCACATCTTTTACGGCCATCTACAGTTTCCGAGTAGTTTTCTTTGTCCCCATGGGCCACCCCCGATTTAACCCACTTTCCCCCATCAACGAGAACAACCCGGCAGTCATTAACCCCCTTAAACGTCTAGCGTGAGGTAGTATCATTGCAGGACTACTAATTACCTCGAATATTACACCCCTGAAAACACCTGTAATGTCCATGCCTCCCCTTCTAAAACTAGCCGCCCTTGCCGTTACAATCGTAGGTCTTCTCGTTGCCATAGAACTCGCCATATTAACCAACAAACAGTTTAAAGCAACCCCAATCTTAAACGCACATAACTTCTCCAATATATTAGGCTTCTTCCCTGCCGTCGTACACCGCTTCGCCCCTAAATTAGCGCTCATCCTTGGCCAAGACATCGCCAACCAGATGGTAGACCAAACCTGGCTAGAAAAAGCAGGCCCTAAAGCCCTTGTAGCCTCCAACCTACCTCTGGTCTCTTCCACAAGTAACATCCAACGAGGAATAATCAAAACGTACCTAACTCTCTTCCTTCTAACACTAGCCCTTATAACCCCCACACTCATTCCCTAAACCGCTCGCAACGCCCCCCGGCTTAAACCACGGGTCAATTCAAGAACCACAAACAAGGTAAGAAGCAACACCCACGCACTAATAATTAATAACCACCCCCCAGAAGAGTATATTAAGGCCACTCCTCCAATATCACCTCGGAACACGGAGAACTCCGCCAACTCATCTACTAGAACTCACGATGACTCGTACCACCCCCCTCAGAACAACCCGGATACTAGCACTACCCCTGCCACATAAACAACCCCATAAACCATTACCGACCAACTTCCTCAGCTCTCCGGATATGGCTCAGCAGCTAACGCTGCTGAGTACGCAAATACAACCAGCATCCCGCCCAAGTAAATTAGAAAGAGAACTAAGGACAAAAAGGGCCCCCCATGCCCGACTAATACACCACACCCCATGCCAGCTACCACAACCAACCCCAAAGCAGCAAAGTAGGGGGACGGGTTAGAGGCAACTGCAACTAACCCCAACACAAGAGAAAATAAAACTAAATATATAACAAAAGTCATAATTCCTGCCAGGACTTTAACCAGGACTAATGGCTTGAAAAACCACCGTTGTTATTCAACTACAAGAACCCTAATGGCCAACCTCCGTAAATCCCACCCACTCCTTAAAATCGCAAACGATGCTTTAGTCGACCTCCCAGCCCCCTCAAACATTTCTGTCTGATGAAACTTTGGGTCACTTCTAGGACTCTGCTTAGTAACCCAGATCGCTACCGGCTTATTCTTAGCCATACACTACACATCTGACATCGCTACTGCCTTTACCTCCGTCGCACACATTTGCCGGGACGTCAACTACGGCTGACTTATCCGAAGCATTCATGCCAACGGCGCATCATTCTTCTTCATTTGCATCTACCTCCATATCGGTCGGGGCCTCTACTATGGCTCCTACCTTTATAAAGAAACGTGGACAATCGGGGTCGTTCTTCTGCTTCTTGTAATAATGACCGCTTTCGTTGGGTACGTTCTCCCTTGAGGACAAATGTCCTTCTGAGGTGCAACCGTCATTACCAACCTTCTATCTGCTGTCCCCTATGTCGGGGGCACACTTGTCCAATGGATTTGAGGGGGTTTTTCTGTAGACAATGCTACCCTCACCCGGTTCTTTGCATTCCACTTCCTGTTCCCCTTCATTATCGCAGCCGCAACAGTGATCCACCTACTCTTTCTTCACGAGACTGGCTCAAACAACCCCACGGGCCTGAACTCAGACTCTGACAAAGTCCCATTCCACCCTTACTTCACATACAAGGACCTACTAGGTTTCGCAGTGCTTCTTACTGCATTAGCCTCCCTCGCTCTATTCTCCCCAAACCTTCTAGGAGATCCAGATAACTTCACCCCTGCAAACCCCCTTGTCACGCCTCCACACATCAAGCCAGAGTGATACTTCCTCTTCGCCTACGCCATCCTCCGCTCCATCCCAAACAAACTCGGCGGCGTACTTGCTCTTTTATTCTCCATCCTCGTTCTCATGCTCGTCCCTTTCCTACATACCTCTAAGCAACGAAGCTTGATGTTCCGCCCTGTAACACAATTCCTATTCTGGTCCCTAGTAGCTGACGTGATAATTCTAACCTGAATTGGAGGAATGCCCGTAGAACACCCCTTCGTTATCATCGGACAAGTAGCCTCCCTCATCTACTTTGCCCTTTTCCTAGTCCTAATCCCGACAGCGGGCTGAATAGAAAATAAAGTCCTCGGATGAAAATGCACTAGTAGCTCAGCGTCCAGAGCCCCAGTCTTGTAAACTGACCGTCGGAGGTTAAAATCCTCCCTACTGCTTCAAAGAAAGGAGATTTCAACTCCTACCCCTAACTCCCAAAGCTAGGATTCTAGCACTAAACTATTCTTTGCAACACAATACATGTACTGGAACATTTTTCATGTACATGTATGTAATAACACCATATATTTATAGTAACCATTTTATATAATGAACTAGGACATTCATGTATAATAACCAAATCTAGTATTTAAGCACTCATTCATCACCATTTTTAACTAAGATAGACTAGAACTTGACTTATTACTAACCTCACATAAGTGAAAATCCAGGACCAGTCGAGATTTAAGACCGAACACAACACTCATCAGTCGAGTTATACCAAGACTCAAAATCTCTTCATTTAAAAATCCTATGTAGTAAGAGCCTACCAACCGGTGATTCCTTAATGATAACGGTTATTGAAGGTGAGGGACAATAATTGTGGGGGTTTCACTCCGTGATTTATTCCTGGCATTTGGTTCCTACTTCAGGGCCATAAACTGATATTATTCCCCACACTTTCATCGACGCTTACATAAGTTAATGTTGATAATACATACGACTCGTTACCCAGCAAGCCGGGCGTTCACTCCAGCGGGTAAGGGGTTCTCTTTTTTTTTTTCCTTTCACTTGGCATTTCAGAGTGCATCCAGCCAACCGAAACGTTCAAAGGGTGAGCACTTTTCTTGCACTCTCGCACATAGTATCCATGTAACTAGACTTTATTAGAAGGATAACATTAATAGATATCAAGTGCATAATGATGTGCTTGTTTATTCTATCTTCCCCTTATTACCCCCTTTTTGCGCGCAAAACCCCCCTACCCCCCTAAACCCCTGACGTTGTTAAGACCCCTGAAAACCCCCCGGAAACAGGACAAACCTCTAGCAGGCTTAGAAAGATGATTACTTACCCCAGACTTACCAGTTGATGTCATAGTAGCTTTTCAACCCTAACATGACGGTAACCTACCTTAAACTTTCCAATTATTGTAATAATGTTAATATTTCAACCCCAAAATGACGGGGGTAAACCCAGACTTACCAGTTAGTGTCATAGTAGCTTTTCAACCCTAACATGACGGTAACCTACCTTAAACTTTCCAATTATTGTAATAATGTTAATATTTCAACCCCAAAATGACGGGGGTAAACCCAGACTTACCAGTTAGTGTCATAGTAGCTTTTCAACCCTGACATAACGGTAACCTACCTTAAACTTTCCAATTATTGTAATAATGTTAATATTTCAACCCCAAAATGACGGGGGTAAACCCAGACTTACCAGTTAGTGTCATAGTAGCTTTTCAACCCTGACATAACGGTAACCCACCCTCCCCAGCGCTTCAGCTCTTGCCTTCTACATGATCAAAATACTGTTATTTAGATTATTTCAAGTATTTTCAATGGAAGCCCAACTTCAAGGAGTACAAAACGAAACCTCAAGAAGCCCCCCCCCCGCTGGGCCCTTAGCCAGCAAATTCGGGCTCCTACTAAAGGTTACGCCCCTAAAGAACATCCGTAGAATATTTACCT